TCCTTACTTAGGTAAACGCATCAACTCAATTTGTTTCTTCCTTGCTATTAGTTTATTAATAAGTAGTTGACTCTAAATCATGAATTGTCGGATGACTCATTACTCAGATAAAGAAATCTTTTTTTCTTTTTTGTGGGTATTAAATACTTGTGTATTAAATACTCTAGTATCAACTATTGTTATTTTCCTTTTATACCTTTTTTTTAGTTGACGAGTTGAAGCAAAAAGGGAACTTTGAATATTTTTTTTTCTATTTTCTTTGATATCTATATGTACATGCCCTTATGTATCTGTAAAAAAAGGGAAAATTTATTATTTATATTTAATTCAATACAATATTTAAATAAAATAATAGGAAACTGTAAATGAGAGTTTCTTTCTCACATACACCTTCGATCACATTACATTGTCATCTCGTATGCATCAATATGGAAATATTTGATTGATATCTGAAGCCATGATTCGATTTTTTTTGATTTTTTATACAATTTTATTCTTATACAAATAGAATTTAGAATCTTGTTATGTTCTCGAATCAAAAAAAGATATTGAAATGCCCTTTAGGTATTAATTTGGAATAAGACTTTCTTTCTCTAGGCAGGAACGCAATATATTTCCTATGAAATATATGGAAACAAGAAGATTCAATAAGAGATATCGACGGATTTCCTAATAAAAAAATATGAAATAAAAAAAAATCTACTGTTTCAATTTTATCTCTATCGAATTTGAATATCAGAATAGTGGATATAGTAATGATTCGATGGGTTAGGTCCACTTACTTTTTCTTTTTGATTTGTCGATTTCTAATCTATCGAAAAATGGAAAAAAAGAATATCTATTTGGCGATTCAAGAGACGACTTATCATTATTATTCATTGTATTATAATTTAATTAGAATGAAATTCAAAAAAATTCGAAATTGAATTATACACTTTCGAATGAAATTTTGACTATTAGAAAGTAAAGAACGTAAAAGCCCCTTATCGGATTTGAACCGATGACTTACGCCTTACCATGGCGTTACTCTACCACTGAGTTAAAAGGGCCGTCTTGGTTTAATTCCTGACTGAGTCGATAGGTAAATAAAATCTATCTATATATATATATATATTAAATATATATACAATAGACGCATAGTAGTTAGTAGCTCATTTCGGAACTAGAAACGATAATTTGAATTTACTTCAAATTTACTTAACGGTTTTTTTCTTTTTTAATATTGGATTTGATAAATATCCATGCAATGACTTATTTTACTTGAAATTGCCTACCACATCAAAATAGAACGAAATTCATTTGATTTATACATGTACTCAGCAATTTGACATAGACCCAAGAAATTTTATCTTGATATGTGATGAAGAGATACGGATTATCCTCTGAACAATAATTTTCTAAAAAAAAAAAGCAAATTTTCGATAACTTCACTTATAAATCCACCTTTCTTCCCTAATTAGAAGATGGATTCTGTCTGACTTTCTTGGATTAGTGTTAGATAGGGATACTACTATTTCTTAACAATGAGATGAGGCAATCTATGAAGAAAAGTAAAAAAAACGAAACTTAACCCTATTTTTTTATGTCAGACCAATCACTTCTTGAAAAGATTCTGTACTAGACGATTTTTCGATTTTTTTTTATTTAATATTTCTACTTCAAATATAAAAAGAAAATATATTGATTTTTTTCTAGAATTGTGATTAGAATTATGAATACAAATGTAAAATAAAAAAATGATATAGAATTCTATAGAAAAAGGAAAAAACCTTATAAGCTAGCCATACGATTTTATTATATTGACAATTTTTAAAAACTCATACTATGATCATAGTATGATGGCGGTTGAGCAAGTATGCCCCCATCGTCTAGTGGTTCAGGACATCTCTCTTTCAAGGAGGCAGCGGGGATTCGACTTCCCCTGGGGGTAGGGTACTACGAAAGGAAGTTGATCATGGATTATCCATAAAGTTAGAATAGATTCTTCCTGGGTCGATGCCCGAGCGGTTAATGGGGACGGACTGTAAATTCGTTGGCAATATGTCTACGCTGGTTCAAATCCAGCTCGGCCCAATAATTCGCTGTCTACATAACCCTTTTTGTTTTGCATAAATGACAGAGAAGGGTAAGAAAAAAGGTCAAATTTAGGGGTATATTTGACTTGACTTTTTTCTTTATTTCTGGTGTCTAGTTACTTTATTGTTTCCATAAAAAATTCCGATCGTTATCTTGCTAAGGATCCCAATATGGATCCTTTAAATATAAACTTTAATGAACAGAGTCGAGAAAATCATCTATTTTTTTTTATTTATAGATTATCAATCGATTTGATAATAATGCAAAGATTACCAGTAATCCGTCAGGCTATCACTAAAGTGATATCCATATAGATATCAATATATCACTTGTGACTTTCTTTGTTACAAAACAATAATTTTAATCTCAAATTAAAATGAAATCATAAGAAGGAATATGTAAGCTACCCACTTGATTTCCATGGGATTGTAGTTCAATTGGTCAGAGCACCGCCCTGTCAAGGCGGAAGCTGCGGGTTCGAGCCCCGTCAGTCCCGGCGGATTCAATAAAAAAAGATATTAACTCCCCTTTTTGTTTCTGGGCAACGGGATCCAAATGGTTTCATTTATCTTTTTGTTTTATTTTTCTTTTTTCATCAAGCAAAAGAAAGGGGTATTTCCATTATTTTAACTAGCACCAATTGATGGTAGAGAGACATATGTAAATTTGTAAATTAATTATAATTATTGAGAGCATTCAACACTTCAAGAAAGAGATACTGTATGGGGTTTCCGCTTTTTGTCAACTTAATTCGTGTAGGAAAATGGACTAGGATAGCGTATAATACATTTGCCAAAAGTACCTAATATATACTTTTCTTTCTATGAAGTTAAGGAATTGAAAATAGTTCGAATCCACCCAAGGAAAGAGGATATTTAAAAAATAAAGATAAAATGAGTCTTCCCTAATGAATATGCTCTTTTTAAAGATTAGAGTCGATGTCGAAGAAAAAACGCGTAAGAAAATTTAACTAGTTATTTTTTGGAATATTTAAGTTTTTTTTACTGGGACTCGTCTTTGTCACATTCTCTTTCCTTGTTTTCCAAAAAGATGATAGACCCTTAAAAAATTTTGAAAATTTCAAATTGAACTTCGTACTTGTTTTCTCTATTCGATTTCTATTGTTTATTTAATAAGGTTCTTTAGAAACTATTTTTGTAAACAATCGAAGTAGAAAAGGTTTTTTATGATACTTCATCAGATAATTGTACAAGGAAAGTAAAGTACTAGGTTGTAGAAAAGAAAGCGGGGAAAAAGAATTATAAATCAATATTTTTTGATTGGATCAGGAATTTCATTATGTGTTCGGTGTGGATAAAAGATCTTCCTATGTTATACTATTAAATTCTTGACGATGAATCGATTTTATAGCTCTGATATTGTTATTCATGATATTTATTTCATTCGATATCATCGAAATCTAAATTCATCTGAGTGAGTTTACAAGCGAAAGATTTCTCATCTCTATGGGATTAAATCCCGAGATATTCCAAAGAAAAAAAAATAAATAATAAACGATTAAATTATGGAAGTAAATATTCTTGCATTTATTGCTACTGCACTCTTCATTCTCGTTCCTACTGCTTTTTTGCTTATAATTTACGTAAAAACGGTTAGTCAAAATGATTAATTTGAATACAATTTGACTATCAACGAAAAAAAAGGATTTCAATTTCTCGTCTTAAATGAAAGGAATGCATTAGACTCAGTAGTAGTATCCTAAGGGGCCCGCTAGTATGGTAGAAAGAGATCTCTTTCTACCATACTAGCCATTATGTATGGTTATTGTAATGTATAAAGATACAAGTGAAATATCTTAATATAAAGGAATCCACCTATATATCTCTTTTTCTTTATAAATGTCAATATAAATTAAATAGAATATTAAATGTATGTACATACTTTTAATATTTCATTTGTTTATTTGATCCATTTAATCCCCATTCGATGAAAACTTCTTCAGATTTCTAAAGGGGGTTACCCCATGAATGGTTAACCGTGTAAACTCTGATATAAAAATAGAAACTGAGTCAATAAAACAAAACATAAATCCAATTTCTAAACAAAAATCTTACAAAAATTGCCGAACGGTCTAGAAAACTAAAACAATTGATACAGGTTGGTAGAGTTTTATTATTACCGCAATTAGGAGTACTTCTAGAGTCCACTTCTTCCCCACACTACGAGAGAGAGGGAAAATGTAAAAACTACCATTAAAGCAGCCCACGCGAGACTTACTATATCCATGTGAATTCTGTCCCCTATTTCTATGAATATGAAGAAACTATTCCATTATTGTTCACTAATAATAGTGAAATCACTGGTGCAAAGTCAAAAAAAAGGGAGAGGTATTTGGTCACCATTGATGAACTACTCCAAAAAATCCACTTATCTTATAATGAGTTATTCTTAATTATAGAATTTCTAGTAGAATCGACAAGATGTAAATACAAGCAAATGGACACTTTTTGAAGTATCCAAGGAATCTCACTCACATGTAGAAAGAATAAGACTTTTTCTTTCTTTTATCATTTTTTATTTTTGGAAGTAAAATGAAAGGCAATTCTTCATCTAATTTCATATTGATTGAATGTCTGAGCATTACGAGACTTTCATGAGTCTGTATCCAAAGTATCTTAGGTCCTTTCCAAAACTATTAATTTCATTCCTATCCAATCTAATGGAAGACTCAGTTAAGTGGAACTAAATTAGTAGTGGAAAGTAAAGATTTACGGATTTCCCTCCACTACTTTAAGTTTTCCTTGAATCTGATAGGCAAAACTTTAGGTTAGAGAATAGAACCTCGAGAGCCCGGGGCTTAGACTCACGAAACGAAAGTATCAAGAGTCTTTTCCTACGTTTGTTATAATAGAGTCTGTTGTTGAGGCGGCACCCGGATTTGAACTGGGGAAAAAGGATTTGCAGTCCCCCGCCTTACCACTCGGCCATGCCGCCAAAACGATAGAAACTAGATTCCAATTTTCTCTTTTTTTTTCAACTCAAAAAAAAAAAATATATATATATAGATTTTGAGTCACAAAATATAGAATCCAGTACAAACCAGAACCATTAACTATTGACTTTAAATTCATGACCATTTTTGAATTCAAATTCAAATCTACATTTTTTTATTTCTAATAATATTAAGAAAATCATTAGAAATGGATTTATAACTAATCTATATTGAGTTTTTTCAATAAAAAAGAAATCTTCTTCAGTTTCAATTATAACAGTAATGATGAGTATATGTAAACCCCAGAATCAGAACATACGTTACGTTGTGTTATAGAGCTATAGCTCTATAATGGGGTATTTTATCTCTCTAGGGATGCTTTTGAGGAGTAATTCTCACTAAATTTTTATATTTCAATTTTTGATTGAATACATTGAAGAGAAAATTTCATTTTTGATAGAGCATAGCATGTGCTGTCCCAAATAGAACTGTACCACAATAAAAGAAGAAAAAGAGACATATATATCTGTGCATTCTTTTTTATTTTAATAATAAAAAAAATTAATAAATAAAAAAAAACAAGTTTTCTTACCTAACTTAAATTCAATGATATTCTACCTATATCTATTCAAAATAGGTAAAAATCAATCTCTTTTCTGCAAATATTTTTTTGAACAATGAAATAAAAATACATGGAAAAGTAAAGTGGTTCAAAAAAAAAATTTCTATTTATTATATGTTTATCTGCTCGAACAGATCCAAGCGTGGATACATTTTTTTATGGTATGCAATCGAATTGGAATATGTAATATCATAGGTGAAAATGAAATTACTTTTTTCTAGTCTTTACAAAACTCCATAAGTTCCAGTGGTATTTCTCAATTCTGTTCCATTTGGATCTCTTTCATATAAAAAATGCCAATTGAATCTAGTCTCCGTTCATACGTATTTCATACATTCCATATATCGTGGAGTTGAATAAAATTTCATGTGATTCAGTAAACAGAATAGAAATTCCATTATTGCTAGATCGAATTCTATGGATATGATTCGGTGAAGAATGAGAGATGGGATTTTTTCAATAAACGGATAAATGGGAAATTCAAAAAAGATGCTCGGGGATGGAAAAGAGGGAACATCTACAATACCCGGATTTAATCAGATACAATTTGAAGGGTTTTATCGGTTTATTGATCAGGGTTTAATAGAAGAACTTTCTAAGTTTCCAAAAATTGAAGATATAGATCACGAAATTGAATTTCAATTATTTATGGAAACATATCAATTGGTAGAACCTCTGATAAAAGAACGAGATGCTGTCTATGAATCACTTACATATTCTTCTGAATTATATGTATCCGCGGGATTAATTTGGAAAACCAGTAGGAATATGCAAGAACAAAGAATTTTTATTGGAAACATTCCTTTAATGAATTCCCTTGGAACTTCTATAGTAAACGGAATATACAGAATTGTGATCAATCAAATATTGCAAAGTCCTGGTATCTATTACCAGTCAGAATTGGATCATAACGGGATTTCGGTCTATACCGGCACCATAATATCAGATTGGGGAGGCAGGTTAGAATTAGAGATTGATAAAAAAGCAAGAATATGGGCTCGTGTGAGTAGGAAACAGAAAATATCTATTCTAGTTCTATCATCAGCTATGGGTTCGAATCTAAGAGAAATTCTAGAGAATGTTTGCTACCCTGAAATTTTCTTATCTTTCTTGACCGATAAGGAGAAAAAAAAAATTGGGTCAAAAGAAAATGCTATTTTGGAGTTTTATCAACAATTTTCTTGTGTAGGTGGGGATCCAATATTTTCTGAATCCTTATGTAAGGAATTACAAAAAAAATTCTTTCATCAAAGGTGTGAATTAGGAAGGATTGGTCGCCGAAATATTAATTGGAGACTGAATCTTAATATACCTCAGAACAATATATTTTTGTTACCACGAGATATATTAGCAGCTGCCGATCATTTGATTGGGATGAAATTTGGAATGGGTACACTTGATGATATGAATCATTTGAAAAATAAACGGATTCGCTCTGTAGCGGATCTTTTACAAGACCAGCTCGGGTTGGCTCTGGCTCGTTTAGAAAATGTAGTTAAGGGAACTATATCCGGAGCAATTAGGCATAAATTGATACCTACTCCTCAGAATTTGGTAACTTCAACTCCGTTAACAACTACTTATGAATCCTTTTTCGGATTACACCCATTATCTCAAGTTTTGGATCGAACTAATCCATTGACACAAATCGTTCATGGGAGAAAATTGAGTTATTTGGGCCCTGGCGGATTAACAGGGCGAACTGCTAATTTTCGGATACGAGATATCCATCCTAGTCACTATGGGCGTATTTGTCCCATTGACACGTCTGAAGGAATCAATGTTGGACTTATTGGATCTTTATCAATTCATGCCAGAATTGGCGATTGGGGGTCATTAGAAAGTCCAT